TATTTCTCGACGATTCCTATCTATAGATCAATTTAGTGGAATTTCTATTTTTGTTTGATAAAACACATGAGATTTTAGTGAACTCCATATATGTCCATATATGGATTTTCGACATAAAAATAAGACATATAAAGAAATAGACATATAAATAAAAAATACACACAAAAATTTGGATTGATTCATATACTACTTTGTTATTCTATCCAAATCAAATCAAATGAAGGATTTGATTTGGATAGAAATTGATTTCTATACAATACCTCAAAAATTTGAGAAATTTCATAACCTTTGGTCCCGAAAGGTAAATATTTGGATTTCTCGATATTTTATTTGAAAAAATAAAACCCCGGACCCAGTAAGAAATTAATTCGCAATTAGGTTATTATTTTATGACATTTATCCCACAAGCCTTTTAATTCAATCAAGAATAAAAACAATTTAGATTGAAGATCATTGCCTTATCTTATACGGGGAGGTAGAAGGATTCGAACTTTCTATTGTATTCTATTATAATTAGAAAAGAATTTTTGAACATAACGAGACAAAACCCGTTCCGTGCTTTTTTTTCTTATAGAAAAACATATATCCTATCAAAATTGAATATATAATTCAATAGAAAAGAAAATCTTTTCAAATAAGATTTTTTTTGATGAGTCTTTTTCCATTTTTTATGTTTTATAGTCTATTGTGTGTCTTTCTTATCTTAATTAAATTATTCTTGCTTTTTCTTTCTTATATTTTGAAATTCAGTGCAATTAAGGATTTTTAAATGACTGAAATTCTATAGGTCAGTTACACACATATCCAAAGAATATTTATATTTTTTATTTTTTCTAATAGAAATTAGAAATATCTAATACTAATAGGAAAAAACTCTTAGATATTTTTTTTTGATCTGACTTTACAAACAAAATGTATTTGCTAATATATTATTAGATATTTAGATGAAAGACAAAGAGGAATAAAATAATAGAAAAAACAAAGGAGAATCTTATTAACTTAATACTATTTTGACATATGGATCCCTACGTTCTGGCATTCTATTTAGAATTAGGAATAGGCGTAATCAGACCTGCTTTTGACATATCTATCCTATCCTTATTTGGGCGCCATATTGACTTTTTTGGACTTCTATTGAATCGAGAAATAGCTTTGATTGCACTTTTTTATATATAAGGTATCCTCTGGATAATGAAAATCGAAGCAATTTGATGTCTGACTCAGGCCTATATGACCGATCGATAGAAATACTCCAACATTCCACCTTTGTCATATATGGAATATATGACATTAGATAGGTATCATATTCATGGAATACGATTCACTTGAAAGATGCCTTGATGGTGAAATGGTAGACACGCGAGACTCAAAATCTCGTGCTAAAGAGCGTGGAGGTTCGAGTCCTCTTCAAGGCATAATATTGAGCTCATTGAATGAGCATTCTCAATAGCAGATTTCGGATCTAATCAATAGTGATATGAAACAGTATCTTATCTGTGGATACGAAGTATGCCAGTGATGCCCACGATCCGAGCCTGAGCTCTTGGAATTGGAATAGGTTTGGCAGCGGATCAAAAAATCTTGGTGATCTTCTCTATATAATTGATGAGTAGTCCGTTTGGAAATCATCCTCCCCACACCCACCGCCCGAGTATATGATTCAACAGGACTTTCTAAAGAGGTACATCTTTGCCTCTTAGACAAGAGAATAGCAAGTTACAAATTCTGTTTTTTTTTAGCCTGTAGTAGGGGTATCCAATCTTTGAATTTTTTTCTTTTTTTTTCAGAAGAATCCTTGACTTCAAAAATATGACGCTTTAGTTTTTTTATTAATATTAAAATGAAAAAATAACCTGATGGATTTGATTCTTTTTTCTTATTTTTTTTAGCCTGTAGTAGGGGTATCCAATCTTTGAATTTTTTTCTTTTTTTTTTCAGAAGAATCAAAAGAATCAGAAGAATCACAAGAATCAGAAAAAGATATACCTTACATGGATATGGATAAGGTCGATTCTTATCAAAGAGAAACAGGTTTGACTGACGCTGTTCAAACAGGAATAGGTGAACTCGACGGTATCCCTGTAGCACTTGCGGTTATGGATTTTCAGTTTATCGGAATTCTTAGTATAATTGTATTATTAACCTTTACTTGATTTTTTATAACAATAGACGAGGTTGTATGAAAATAGAGGAACTTTTAATAGCTCATTATATAGAGCCTATTTGGAAAAAACGATTAGTGAAAACATTGTTCACTATTCAACGAATGCTGAGAAATTTTGGGGGGAAGTATTCTCAGTACGGAGATCCTTTGACCCTGGCAGGAATGGAACAGGTCTTGGTTTTACTTAACATAGCCTTGGGATTTTGGCACGAAGATTTTCGTATTCCTTTTGAAATGGAAAAGGCTCAGTTTAATTCTTTGATTCAAACTGATACTGATGCTTTAGTCAAATATCCCTGCTTTTTTTGTTGTCGATTTTTGCATTTAAAAATTGAA